ATGAACAAATATCTTACACGTTGGCTATTTTCTACTAATCATAAGGATATAGGTACTTTATATTTACTATTTGGTGCTTTTTCTGGGATGGCGGGAACAGCTTCAAGTATGTTAATACGGCTAGAACTGTCAGCCCCAGGTAGTATGTTAGGAGATGATCATCTATATAATGTGGTTGTTACATCTCATGCTTTATTAATGATTTTCTTCCTGGTAATGCCAGTAATGATTGGCGGTTTCGGAAATTGGTTTGTGCCAATTATGATTGGGGCGCCTGATATGGCCTTTCCTAGATTGAACAATATTAGTTTCTGGTTATTACCACCCTCTCTAATACTATTGGCTGGTTCTATGTTTGTGGAACAAGGGGCAGGAACCGGCTGGACCGTGTATCCCCCACTATCAAGCATTCAAGCCCATTCGGGGGGAGCAGTGGATATGGCTATATTTAGTTTACATCTAGCTGGAGTATCTTCTATTCTAAGTTCTATTAACTTTATAACCACAATTATTAACATGAGGGTTCCTGGCATGAGTATGCATAGATTACCTCTATTCGTATGGTCGGTATTAATTACTACAATATTGTTGTTATTATCTTTACCCGTGTTAGCTGGAGCAATTACAATGTTGTTGACAGACAGGAATTTTAATACAACATTTTTTGATCCTGCGGGAGGAGGGGATCCTATTCTATTTCAGCACTTATTTTGGTTTTTTGGGCACCCTGAAGTTTATATATTAATTTTACCAGGATTTGGTATGGTATCTCAGATTATACCCACATTTTCTGCTAAACAACATATTTTTGGTTATTTAGGTATGGTATATGCTATGATTTCTATTGGAGTATTAGGATTTATTGTTTGGGCCCACCATATGTTCACCGTTGGTATGGATGTTGATACTCGTGCCTACTTTACTGCCGCCACTATGATCATTGCGGTTCCTACAGGAATTAAAATATTTAGTTGGTTAGCTACTATATACGGGGGAAGCCTACGGCTTGATACGCCTATGTTGTGGGCTATTGGGTTTGTGTTCCTATTTACCATTGGTGGTCTAACTGGAGTTATATTAGCTAATAGTTCATTAGATATAGCATTACACGATACTTATTATGTAGTAGCTCACTTCCATTATGTGTTATCAATGGGGGCCATATTTGCTATATTTGGGGGATACTACTATTGGTTCGGTAAAATCACCGGTTTTAGGTATAATGAGTTATACGGCAAGATCCATTTCTGGATTATGTTTATAGGAGTTAATTTAACTTTCTTCCCCCAACATTTCTTGGGTTTAGCCGGATTACCTAGAAGATACTCGGATTTCCCTGATGCTTACCAAGATTGGAACTTAGTTAGTTCTTGCGGAGCTGTAATAGCTCTAGTAGGAATTATATGGTTCATCTACTTGTCTTATGAGGCACTAGCAGCCGAAAGACCATTTAAGGGTTGGTCAACTTCGCCCGGCTCGTTAGAATGGTCTTTATCTTCTCCGCCTGCTTTTCACACTTATAATGAATTACCATTTGTTTATCAGCGCAAGTTAAGTCATGGGGATGATTTAAATATTATTTCCACACTACTCCTTTGACCTTGGGGAGTCTATAAGGCAATGTGTTCTTATAATACATGCAAGGCCCTTACAAGGGCCCTACTGGTGAGGATAAAACGGAGATTATCTCGGTTGACGTATTAGAATAGGCGGGATAGTGGCCCACCTGGTCGAAGATGCGTAGTATAGCCACACTTTCACTGAAACAAGGGAAAGACATTTTGGCAGCAGTAGAGAATCTTGTGCAATGGGTAAACGCTTGACACAGGGTTTCACATTGAGGCCTGTCTAACTAAGTGCCAGCAGACGCGGTTAAACTTAGAGGCCCAGTTTTTATTTCGCATTAGGCGTTAAAGTATGTAGTGAAGCATGAGAATAAAGTAAGGCAAACCTCTTGGTAGCGGTAAAATGCTTGAAGCAAGAGTGGAAGTCCGAAGGTGAAAACTTCTTACCTCGTTCATGGTATAACCTCATGAAATACGAAAGCTTGGATAGCAAACAGGATTAGATACCCTGGTAGTCCTCGCCTTAAACTTGTACAATAGCTTTATTAGCAAATAACCTTATTGTATGCCTGAATACTATGATCGCAAGATTGAAACTCAAAAGGCTTGGCTGTTCACTGTTTGAATCAGAGGAGCGTGTAATTTAATTCGATGATCCGCGTGTCACCTCACCTTTCCTTGAAAGCGGACTGCCTTTGTGGGCGGTTGCCGCTCAGGCATTGCATGGCCGTCGTCAGGATAACAATAAATGTTATCCTTAACCCTATTACGGATTAAGTCAGGTGTCATGGTCTTTATGGAAAGGGACATTATGCGCTACATTCTCCTATACAATATACACAGTAAATTAGGAGGCGGAGATTCTCTGAAACGGGAATCCTAAGTAGGATTTGATAGTAATCGGGAAGTAGAGCGTTCCGGTGAATTCTAACCCAGTGTTAGCACAAATCGCCCGTCGTCCCCTTCAAGTTAAGGATACGAGACGCCCCGCGGCGGGGTTATCCCTCCTTTTCGAGAATGGGTAAGTCGTAACATAGTAAGGGTAAGGGAACTTGTTCTTGGGCCAAGTTATGCGCGTTCAATACGTACTTGGCCGCCCTCCGTAACTAGGATGATGAGTACTATTATTTCAATTATCTTTAAAACGCTTGCAATAATAATACCTCTATTAGTGGCTATAGCTTATTTAACTTTAGCAGAAAGAAAGGTATTAGGATATATGCAAGCACGAAAAGGACCTAATGTAGTTGGTGTTTATGGGTTATTACAACCTTTAGCTGACGGATTAAAATTATTCACTAAAGAGATGGCTATTCCCAATCATGCTAATCTGTCGGTTTATATTGTAGCCCCAATTCTCTCGCTAACTTTAGCTTTTTTAGCTTGGGGGGTTATTCCTTTTAGCCCCGGTATTGTACTGGCTGATATTAATGTTGGTGTCTTATATATCTTTGCTATCAGTTCTATGGGGGTGTATGCTATCTTAATGTCTGGTTGGGGCAGTAATTCTAAATATGCTTTTTTAGGGGCGATTAGAGCAGCAGCTCAGATGATTAGCTATGAGGTGTGTATAGGGCTCATTTTAATATCAGTTATATTATGTGCAGGTTCTCTTAATATCACTCAGATTGTTTTAGCTCAAGCCGAAATTTGGTATATAATACCTTTATTTCCAGCAGCTTTAATGTTTTTTGCTTCGGCATTAGCCGAAACTAATCGGGCTCCTTTTGATCTTACCGAGGGGGAATCAGAATTAGTATCTGGGTATAATGTAGAATATTCTAGTATGTCGTTTGCTCTATTTTTTTTAGCTGAATACGGCCATATTATTCTAATGAGTTGTCTGATAAGTTTATTGTTTTTAGGTGGTTGGGCACCTTTTACAGGAATTCTAGGAATGGGTTGCTTAGCCCTTAAAACTACCGTAATAGTGTTTGCATTTGTGTGGGTGCGAGCTTCTTTCCCTAGAATGAGATATGACCAACTTATGTATCTATTATGGAAATCTTACTTACCTTTTAGTCTTGGTTTAATAGTTTTAGTTTCTGGCCTGTTGATAGGTTTAGAAGCAGTGCCTTGCTAGCATTTAGGGAGATAGCTTCCTGAGCGCATGCATATGGAATCACCAAACAAAATGTTACGAATAAGAACACAACATCCAATACTCTCTATTGTGAATGGGGTACTGGTTGATTTACCAGCCCCCTCTAATATTAATTATTACTGGAATTTTGGTTCTTTGTTAGGACTTTGTTTAGCTATTCAATTGATCACCGGAATATTCTTAGCTATGCATTATTGTTCTGACGTTAGTTTAGCTTTTGACTCAATTTCCCATATTTTAAGAGACGTCAATTATGGTTTTATGTTGAAGTATATTCATGCTAATGGAGCTTCATTATTCTTTCTCTGTGTGTATATACACATGGGCAGAGGACTTTATTATGGGAGCTACATGAAAATGGACGTTTGGAATATAGGGGTCATAATTTACTTAGTGATGATGATAACAGCGTTCTTAGGGTATGTATTACCTTGGGGACAAATGTCCTTTTGGGGAGCTACAGTTATTACTAACTTTTGTTCTGCTATACCCTATATAGGAACAGATATTGTTCAGTGGATTTGGGGAGGATTTAGTGTATCTAACGCGACTCTTAATCGTTTTTACTCTTTACATTATCTTTTTCCTTTTCTTATAGTTGGATTAGGCGTATTACATATTATTAGTTTACACACAGCTGGGTCAAATAATCCTTTAGGTATTGACTCTAATATAGACAAAGTTACCTTTCATGTTTACTATACTTATAAGGACTTGTTTGGTATATTGGGACTTAGCACTATATTAATCATATTTTGTTATTTTTTGCCTAATGTGCTAGGAGATCCCGAAAATTTCATACAAGCTAATCCCTTAGTAACTCCTGTTCATATTCAACCAGAATGGTACTTTTTATTCGCATATGCTATTCTACGCTCTATACCCAACAAGCTTGGAGGGGTCTTAGCTATGGTATTTAGTATCTTGGTGTTATTTTTATTGCCCTTTATTCATACTAGTAAATTAAGAGCTTTAACATTTAGGCCTTTAGCCAAAATAGCATTTTGGTTTTTAGTAGCTGATTTTGTGTTATTAACTTGGTTGGGAGCTAACCCAGTTGAGGAACCATACATTGTGGTTGGGCAATTTGCTTCGATATTTTACTTTAGCTACTTTTTATTATTAGTACCACTATTAGGTTGGGCGGAAAATTATTTACTGAAATAGCCCTTTATATTACATGAATAGCTTATTTTATATAATATCCTTAGGAATAGTTGGAGCGAGTTTTATGGTTATATCTACGCCGAATCCTGTTTATTCAGTATTTTGGTTAGTTATTGCCTTTGTTAATGCTGCTGTTATGTTTATATCGTTGGGATTAGATTATATAGGCCTGATATTTATAATTGTTTATGTAGGGGCTATTGCTATTTTATTTTTGTTCGTAATTATGTTAATTCAACAGCCTAATAAAGTAGATTCTCAGGATCACTCGCATTTTTTACCTGTAGGATTATCTGTCATATTCTTATTTTATAGTTTACTGACTAATAGCCCCAAGTATATCAGCAATCCTGTTATAGGATCTAGAACTAACATTGGGGCAATTGGGAGTCATCTTTATACAAATTATTATGAATTGGTGTTGATTGCTAGTTTGGTACTACTAGTTGCTATGATAGGGGCTATATTATTAGCTCAACAACCAAATTCACCTTTTTTATATAATTCTTATGGTGAATCATCACGTAGTAGGCAAGATCTCTTCCTACAAATTACCAGAGAGCACCTTTAGGTGCCTTCAGGCCAAGTGCAAATGCACGTCTCCGCATAGGAATATGGAGTTCAAAGGAATACTAATACTACTTATCGTTAGCGGTACATTGTCAATCCTAATTTTAGGGGCATCTTATTTATTAGGATATAAACAACCCGACATGGAAAAAGTGTCAGTCTATGAATGTGGGTTTGATCCTTTTGACAACCCGGGGAATCCCTTTTCCGTTAGATTCTTCTTAATTGGCATCTTGTTCTTAATATTTGATCTTGAAATATCTTTTTTATTTCCCTGGGCTGTTACATATATGGGCTTACCTTTATTTGGATATTGGGTTGTTATGTTATTTTTATTTATCTTAACTTTAGGTTTAATTTATGAGTGGATAGAAGGGGGCTTAGAGTGGGAAACTAGCCTCTAATTGGTATAGCGCATGTCTTATTTAATATTATCTATTGTCATCTTATTAATCGGAATCTTAGGTATTATTCTTAATAGGAGCAATTTAATCATTATGCTAATGTGTGTGGAGCTAGTATTACTGGCCTCTACTATTTTGCTTCTATTTGAGTCTCGTGTGCTCTATACGCTTTTTGGTCAAATTTTTGCTATTGTAATTTTAACTGTCGCAGCTGCCGAGTCTGCTATCGGGTTAGCTATTATGGTTAACTATTACCGATTACGTGGTACAATTGCTGTTCGAGCCTTAAATTTATTAAGAGGTTAACTCCTAATTAGAAATGAGCCAGATACCTGTGCAATATTTCAACTTAGCAAAGGAGAATTATTCTAAGTATGGGCTATCAGTAGTCCAGCTTATACAGATTGGTAAGTTCTATGAACTTTGGCATGAGCCCGACACTCCTAGTAGGCAACAAGCATACTCTCAAGCCGAGTTATTAGTTGAGTCATCCATGCGAAGTAGGCCTTTGGAGGTGACGCCTCCCATTGAACAAGTTGCCTCATTACTAGATATGAGAATAACATCTCCCGGTAAAAGACCCCTGCTTCAAATGGGGTTTCCCGTTTATTCCCTTACTACTCATCGAAGTACCTTGCTGGATAAAGGTTGGACTGTTATAGTTATTGATGAATTGATCACTGGTAAATCCGGGCCAAAACAACGCGCAGTATCTCAGGTTTATTCTCCTAGTTGTAATTTAGAGGACGGTTCGGAATTAGCCTATGTGTTATCCATTTATTTTTCTCAAGAAGACTTAATGGGAATTGTTTTATTTTCGGCCATGAATGGGCATAGTATAATGTTTCCTGTCTCTTGAAAGGACAGAGATAAAGTAGCTCGGTTATTAATCAGTTATCGTATTAGAGAAATAGTAATTTGGGCAAACGCAGGGGATGGCTCAGAGATTTTAATAAATAAGGTATATCATTTATTAATTGGTTGGAACCTGTTCCCCCCTGAGCCCAATGCTAAAATCGAAGTTATGGGAGAAGCAGTGCCCAACTTGCCGTGTTATTTATCTTATAGGTACGAAAATAATAATAAGGAGTGGCTTTTGCTCCATATTTATATAGACATTAACGCAGAGTGGTTTAACAAAAATTACCAAGAATATACCCTTAGTAAGATATTTCAAAGTACTTGGACAGAAAATGTTAATCCGGTAAATTTAATTAGCCTCTTAGGAGTTTTACAATTTATCAAAGATCGAAATCCAAATCTTATAAAGAACCTTCAACTTCCCGAGTGTTATAATTCTGTTATTAGCCCCCTAAACTTGATATTATGTAATAGAGCAGAATATCAATTGGACTTATTGCCTAAGAGAGGAAGAAGGGGTGGTTTACTAAGCTTGCTTGATTTCTGTTCGACTGCAATGGGTAAAAGACTACTAAAATTTAGACTTCTTAACCCCATTACAGATTGTTGTGAATTAAATCTTCGTTATGAGGAAATTGCTACATTTAAACAATTAAATGACAAAAAAATATTTGACAATTCCGAGTTAAAACACATTAGAGATTTATCTTCTTTACATCGTCAATGGGTAATTTGTGCATCCAGTGGTACTACACTGCCCCCTAAAAAGTTGAGTCAAATTTACCATTCTTATTTGTTTGCTAGCCAACTAATAAGTAAAATAGTAAGTAATAAAAGTACAAATATTCAATTGCCCCTTTTAGTTGGGCCCCAATTAAAGTCGCTAATTGCGGAAATAGGCCGAGTTTTCCAGGTAGATAGACTTACAGGGGATGTTAAAGATGTATTACAACCATTTGTTACATCTGTTTTACAGCCATCTGTTAATTTAACCGACCTCCTTGCAAAACAACAAATATTAAGGGCCCAACTTACAGAGTGGGCCGAACAGACTTCAAATATTGTGTTTCAAGACACAATTTCTATTAAAGCGGAGTGTTTTAATAAAGAGGGTTATGCTTTTTCTATTTTATCTAAAAAGTTACCTAAGTTAGAGCATCACATGACTAGCGCCTCTACACCTGATAATTCAATTATTGTGTTGGGTAAAAGAGGAAACAACCTTATAATTTCTAGCCCCGCCATTCATAAAGTATCAATCGAATTAAATTTATTAGAAGAGCACATTAACACTTGTGTTAACCAAACTTATAACCGGGAACTTAAAAGATTATATCTCAGTTATTCTAAGCTGTTTTTACCCTTAGAGAATATAATTTCTAGATTAGATGTTGCATTAAGCGGGGCTATTGCGGCTATTAAGTTTAATTATACTAAACCTTGCTTAACACCGACGAAGTCCCAACAAACTAAGGGTTTAATTGAAGCAGTCAACCTACGACACCCATTAGTAGAACAGCTAAACACTCAAGAAGAATGTGTAGCTCATGATATTAGTATAGAGAATGAGGGGATGTTAATATTCTCAGTAAATGGTGCCGGCAAATCTACTTTACTTAGAGCAATTGGAGTTAACGTAATCTTAGCTCAAGCAGGAATGTATGTAGCTGCGGGCTCTTTTAGGCTAAGACCCTATCACTATTTAATTACTCGTATTTTAGGGGGGGATGATCTCCATAGAGGCCAAGGTACTTTCGAGGTTGAGATGAAAGATCTCTCAACTATATTAAAGCTAGCTGATTATAACAGTTTAATATTAGGGGATGAAATTTGTCATGGAACAGAAGTTAGTTCGGGAACAGCAATATTGGCGGCAACAATTGAAAGATTAACAGCTGCACGGACTAGTTTTGTTCTTTCTACTCATTTACATCAAGTTTTTTCTTTAATAAATTCGCCAGTTCGGTGCTATCATTTATCTGTTATTCAACAAGAAGATTTTGGCCTAATTTATGAACGTAAATTAAAACCTGGCCCAGGACCCTCCCAATATGGCATCGAAGTTATGGGCCACATAATAAACGACAAAAAATTCTATAATAGTGCTTTGAAATATCGTAAACTTATTAACTGGGAACCTCCATCTCGAAGTAAGTCAAGTTCTTTAACAGTATTCCGCCCTTCTAAATATAATGCTCAAGTTTTTATTGATTTGTGTGAAATATGCGGAGCTCCGGCGGAGGCTATTCACCACATCCATCCTAAGAAATCAGGTGATAGAGGATTAAATCGAAGGTCTAACTTGGTGCCGGTTTGCTCGAGCTGTCATCTAGAGATTCATAAAAATAAGATCTCTATTTTAGGTTGAAAGAGAACCCCTGGACATAAAAAATTATACTGGGTTTATAGTAGAAATCTTTAGACAGTGGAACTGAGTAAAGTCTAGGGTCTATCGGTATGGACGTGAAATACGAGATAACAAGGGAGAGACTTTGAACTTGTTTGTCCTAACTGAAAAGGGTTAATTGAATCGTTAATTGAAACATCTTACTAAACTATGAGGAATACATCAACTGAGATTCCGTGCGTAGCGGCGAGCGATAGCGGAGGAATTGTCTCAAACAGATAATTAAGATGATTGGACATCTAGACTAAACCCCGATAGACACCTATAGAGAAAGTACCGTGAGGGAAAGACTCAGAATTGGTTCTAAAATTACCTTTTGCATAATGGGCCTGCAAGACAAAATTTGGCAAGCTTAAGTAGTAAATGAAGGCGTAGTGAAAGCAAGAGAAAACTCGTCAGTCAAATTACCCGAAACCAAGTGATCTAACCACGGCCAGGTAGCTATGCTGACCGAACCTGTGATTGTGGCAAAAATCTTGGACGAGCTGTGGTTAGCGGTGAAATACTATTCGAACTTGGATATAGCTGGTTCTCTACGAAACTTATCTTAGTAAGGCGCCTCAAGTCGATTCGCCCCCAAACCCGGGGGCTTGAATTACTGGTGGAGTAAGACTATGGCGACAAGGCCTCTAGTCAAAAGGGGTAAGCCCTAACCAAAAATTAAAGTCACTAATACAGATTAAGTGTATAAAGAGGTTTCAACTTAGACAAACAGGAAGTAGGCTTGGAGACAGCCACCTGCACAGGAAAACGTAAAAGTTCACTGAATGAGCTAGAGAACTCTAAGAATTAAGGTGGCTAAATCTGTAACTGAAATTTTGGAGGCCAGACCGTAGGGCATACTGGCTTGGTAGTAGAGCGTTCTGTGGGCACGATATGTGCGCACCTCGTGAGACAAACAGAAGTGATAATGCAGGCATGAGTAGTACAAGATTTACTCCCAAATTAATTTATACAGCTTCTAAGGGCATTAAGCCCGATGGAATATAATTCTTAAACCTATTCAGGAAAAATATTATGATACAGAGTGCCTTCTACTGTTATTAATGGGACTTTGATCTAGGCATAATTTCTCTTAAGGAACTCGGCAAAATAAGATCTCGACTGTTTACCAAAAACATAGCTCTCTGCTAAAGGCTACTGAAGTATAGAGGGTGAATTCTGCCCAATGGTTGTATAGTGAAACTGAGGACTAACGTTTAAAGCAAAACCCAACTAAATGGCCGCGGTAACTCTGACCGTGATAATGTAGCACAATAAATAGCCAATTAATTGTTGGCGGGTATGAATGGAACCACGAGGGTCTTACTGTCTCAAGAGGAAAGCCAATGAAATTATAGTTGTAGTGAAGATACTACAAAAACATTGTAAGACGAAAAGACCCTATCGAGCTTTACTGGATGCCGATAGCGTTAACTTAAAATGATCGATACTAAGTATCCTAATTTTAAGTTAATAAAATTTGTTGGTAGGACAGTTTAGTTGGGGCGACTACCTTTGAATAAGAAACGAAGGCGAGCTTATGGTATACAAAGCTAATTTCTTTAGCCTGACAGTGAGGGGGACACCCCTAGCTGGCACAAGAACTAGGTTCTATGTGGGCAATAATGACCCGATATGATTGTCCAAAATAAATATCGAAAGCGAATAAAAGCTACCGTAGGGATAACAGCGTAATATTGTCGGAGAGTTCTTATCGAGGACAGTGTTTGCGACCTCGATGTTGAATTGCGGTGCCCTGGTGCTGTAGAAGGTACCTTAGGTTGGTCTGTTCGACCATGAAAACCGTACATGATTTGAGTTCAGAGCGTGGTGACACAGCTCGGTTTCTATCTACAATGTTCAATCCCAACTTTTTTGAGTCCTAGTACGCAAGGAATGGTCTCAGCGATGCTCGACTATATGGGCCCCATCGACGTAATCAACTTCTGGCTGCTGCAAAGAAGGAAAACAAAAGGTTTAGGGGTTAACAATGTGCCACAAAAGTGGCGCACCTTCTCATATACCATGTGGGTACATAGCCCCTGGTATACTATGGAATTGACACTAGGGCTCATCATACTAATAGTGTTGACGTATGGATTAAAGGCCCCGACTTTAAGATTAGCTATGCTTCTTGCGGGTGCTGTGGGGGCTGCTGGAATATTAGCCGAGCCCCATCTCCTATGTTGGACACAGGCTATTAAGATGTTGGTGATGCTAAGTGGGTTAGCTATACTATGTATGCTGGACCACCGAACATCGCACCGATCAAGCTCTTTATTAATTTTACTAGTGATTTTAGGGAATTTATTACTTATTGGGTCAACAAATTTAATTTCTATATATTTAGCATTAGAGATGCAAACATTATGTATGTTTATCTTAGTGGCTTATAATAAAGACTCATTGTTATCGGCAGAAGCTGGGCTGAAATACTTCGTGTTAGGGGCACTATCTTCGGGGTTGTTCCTGTTTGGTTGCGCCCTAATTTATGGCTCCACAGGAGAGCTCGAACTTCAGTTTATTCGTATGAGTATAGTATCTTATGGGGTATTAGCTGGTAAGTGTCTTGTTACTATCTCATTGTTATTTAAAGTATCTGCAGCCCCATTTCATATGTGGGCCCCCGATGTCTACGAAGGGGCTCCAACTTGGGTAGCTGCGCTATTGTCTATCGTGCCTAAATTAGGGGTACTTGCTATTATTGTACAAATAGGCCTTAATGAAATGGGCCTATTAATAGCCGGATTAATATCTTTGATTGTAGGGGCTATAGGAGCTTTGAATCAAACTCGAATAAAAAGACTACTAGCTTATAGCGGGATCGGCCATATGGGGTTTGTATTACTTGGCATAGCTATTGGGTCTATAGAGAGTCTTCAGGCAAGTTTAATGTACATAGGAGCCTACATAATAACCCAAGTGCTACTTTGGTCTGTAGTACTTATTATATCTCCTAAAAGAGACATGCTTATCGAGTTTAGTGGTGTTTCAAGATTAAACCCGGTATTAGCGTTAGCATTAGCTACAGGTTTGTTGTCTACTGCAGGAATTCCCCCTTTAATTGGGTTTTTAACTAAGTGGTATATTATCTTAGCAGCTGTTGGTCAAGGTTACTATCTCAGCGCTTTAATAGCTTTAGTTTGTTCCGTGATAGCTGGGGTTTATTACCTTAGATTAGTTAAAATTATGTTTTATCAACCTTTGTCGACGCCTTTGGTAATAACAAATATACTAAATTCTCCACGTGGCAGCGTAGCACCAAAGGAGGCGGGTTTAGGCAAGGCAGTATTAATAGGGGCAAGTTTATACTTAGTATTGACAATTATAGTATGTCCTAGTTTGTTCATTCAGTTAACACATTTGATTATTTTAGATTTATTCCCATGTATCTTCTAGTTATATTAATACCATTACTAAGCGCAGTTGGAAGCGGACTAGGGGGTCGCTATATAGGAAGAAAAGGGGCCGGCTTGTTAAGCTCTGTGTGGGTACTCGCCAGTAGCCTCCTTTCTTTTGTATTATGTTATGAGATCCTTATTAATGGGTCTACAGTATATATAGAGTTGGGCAGATGGATAGAGTCGGATTTACTAATAACTAATTTTGGCTTACAATTTGATATGGTAACAGCTGTGATGTTAATAGTAGTGACCACAATTAGCGGGTTAGTTCATGTTTATTCTACAAGTTATATGAGAGAGGATCCCCATTTACCAAGATTTATGAGTTATCTGTCTCTATTTACCTTTTTTATGTTAGTTTTAGTTACTAGTAATAATTATGTGCAATTATTTATTGGTTGGGAAGGTGTTGGTTTATGTTCTTATTTATTAATTAACTTTTGGTTTACGCGTATACAGGCTAACAAGGCGGCAATTAAGGCTATGTTAATCAATAGAATAGGAGATATAGGATTAATGCTTGCCATTATATTAATCTGGAAAGAATTTGGGGTATTAGATTACTGTAGTTTATTCTCCGCTTTATCACCATCTTCAGCTTGTACTTGGATTTGTATACTACTAACTCTGGGGGCCGTAGGAAAATCTGCCCAATTAGGGTTACATACTTGGCTGCCGGATGCTATGGAAGGCCCCACTCCTGTTTCGGCCCTAATTCACGCAGCAACAATGGTAACAGCAGGAGTGTTCTTAATTATTAGATCTGCTCCCCTTTTTGATTACTCTCCAACTGCAACAATTATTGTGGGGTTAGTTGGCTCTTTAACTGCTTTCTTTGCAGCTACCGTAGGATTAGTCCAATCGGATATAAAAAAAGTTATTGCTTATTCTACTTGTAGTCAACTAGGATATATGGTAATGGCTTGTGGCACTTATAGCTGTTTAAGTAGTCTATATCATCTACTTACTCATGCTTTCTTTAAGGCTTTGTTATTCTTAGGTGCAGGCTCAATAATTCATGCACTTCTAGATGAACAAGATCTTAGGAAGATGGGGGGAATAATTCGGGGCTTACCTTTAACATATGTACTAATGTTGATTGGTTCATTGTCTTTGGCTGGTTTTCCCTATTTATCTGGATTTTACTCGAAAGATTTAATATTAGAATTAACTTATAATAATTATTGTTTGATATCTATTTATTGGTTAGCTTCAATTACAGCCTTCTTAACTGCTTTTTATTCATTCCGATTAATATACTTAAGTTTTGTGTCTAAGCCTAATTTAACACGTATAAGCGCACAACACTTACAAGAAGCTGATTGGAACTTATTGGGCCCTTTATTAGTATTAGCAATAGGGAGTATTTTAGTTGGCTACATCGCTCAAAATGTGGTGTTTGCGCAAGGTGTACGTCCCTTGCCGCTTGTGCCCACTATAGTTTCTTTAGCACCAGTTATTATGTCCGTAACCGGGATATTACTAGTGTTTATCCTCCGTCCATATGTAATCTATTATATTATGCGTCGTAGCATATATGGCTTCTTATTCTATGCCTGGGAGTTTAATCAAATAGCAAATTATTATATTGGAAGCACAGTTTGGAAGTTCGGCCATATTGTTTCTTATCGTACTATAGATAGGGGAATTTTAGAGATTTTGGGCCCCACTGGTATCGCCCGATTTATGGTCGATAGAACCAAGGAGTTAAGCAGCTTACAATCTGGTCTATTATTTAATTATGCATTAATGATATTAGTCGGAACAGCTATTGCACTTAAGTACTTAGTCGTAAATTAAAACAGAAACAGGATGAAGGAAAGTCATTTCCAAGTCCAAAGTAATCTCCTAAAACAGGAGAAACCTCGCCGCAGGATAGTGGCTAGTAATTATATTATTATGATATTAGCTTGTATAGTCGGCTCTATATTAATAAGTATAGTAATAATAGCATTAATTCCAAGGGAAAATAGTATGAAACTACGCCAGCAAGCGTTAGAGTGGTCTCTGATTACATTTGCTCTTTCTATTTTATTATTGGTTAACCTCCATCAAGAAGCTCAGTTTCAACAGATAACAGAATTCAACTGGGTGGATACATTAGGCTGGTTTGAAGGTAGTCCGATATTGTTTGCTATTGACGGGATCTCTATATTTTTCATAGTATTAAGTACGTTATTAACGCCTATTTGTATTTTAGTAAGTTGAAATAGTATTAAGTTTCTTCTTAAGGAGTTTATTATATGCCTTTTAGGTATGGAGTTACTATTAATTGGGGTATTTTCTACATTGGATCTGTTAGTATTTTATGTGTTGTTTGAGAGCATATTAATACCTATGTTCTTGATTATAGGAGTATGGGGAGCTCGGGCAGAAAAAATAAAAGCTGCCTATTATTTCTTCTTTTATACTTTAGTCGGCTCTATATTGATGTTACTTAGCATAGCACTTATTTATAGAATAACAGGTACAACAGACTACTTATCTTTAACTAACATCCAGATAGATAGTAACATTCAAATTTGGTTGTTCACAGGGTTTTTCCTTAGTTTAGCAGTTAAGATACCAATGATACCCTTCCATATATGGTTGCCTCTTGCGCATGTTGAGGCTCCTTTAGCTGGTTCAGTGATTCTGGCTGGAATATTATTAAAATTAGGGGGTTATGGATTTATTCGATTCGCTTGGCCTCTTTTTCCCGAAGCAACAGAGTATTTAGCACCAATCATACTAACGTTATCATTAATAGCAGTTATATATGGGAGTTTAACTACTTGCAGGCAGGTAGACGCAAAACGTCTGATAGCCTATTCCTCTGTAGCTCATATGGGTATAGTAACAATAGGTTTGTTTACTCATACGATGGAGGGTTTAATAGCCTCTATATTCTTAATGATAGCCCATGGAGTGGTTAGCCCCGCTTTATTCATAGCAGTAACTTTGCTTTATGAGAGACATCATACAAGGTTAATTAGGTATTATAGGGGAGTAGTTATGACTATGCCCCTATTTTCTATTATATTTATGGTGTTTACTTTAGCTAATATTGCTGTTCCTCTTAGTTGTAATTTTGTTGGAGAATTTTTATCCTTAGTAGCTGCTTTTTCCACTAGTACATCATTAGGTATTCTTACCTCAACTAGTATGGTTATAGCTGCTGCTTATTCGTTATATTTATATAATAGAATTTGTTTTGGGCAACTTTCTCCATATTTAATCTTTTCGAGAGATATTAATAGACGAGAGTTTAATGGGCAATTACCGCTAATAGTAGCTGTTGTGTTATTGGGAATAGTCCCATACCCCCTAATCGAGTTAGTTCGTGTATGTTTGCCTAGATTTTTATAATTTTCCTCTTTTACCTACTTGGTTTATATGTGTATTTATTTTGTTTTTAATAGGTGGTAGGGGCAGGAGTTGAACCTGCATAACCAGATTATGAGTCTGAGAACTTACCGTTAGTTGACCCTACAAGCTGAGCTTAGCTAAGCACTGTAAACCATGGCCCGGGCTAAGAGCCCCACCAGTAAATACATACATATAAGAACAACCAGACCACATCTACAAAATGCCAATACCAACTAGCAGCCTCAAAACCAAAATGATGGTGACGAGTATAGTGATAGCCTATTAGTCTAGCTAAACATACAGTCAAAAATATTGTTCCAATTATAACATGAAAACCATGAAAACCAGTGGCCATAAAAAAGGTTGAACCATATACGGAGTCTGAGATTGTAAAAGGCGCTTCGTAATACTCCATAGCTTGTAGGGCTGTAAACTGAATCCCCAGTATTACGGTACAAGTAAGTGATTGTACGGCCTCTAATCTTTGTCCGCTAACTATGGCGTGATGTGCCCATGTAACTGTTGCTCCAGAACTAAGTAATATAGCTGTATTTAATAGCGGCACAGAAAACGGGTCTAACACTTCTACACCGACCGGGGGCCAAACAGCCCCCAATTCTATAGTGGGAGATAGGCTACTGTGAAAGAAAGCCCAAAAGAACGCGAAAAAGAAGCAAACTTCAGAAGTAATAAAAAGGATCATACCATATCTTAATCCCCTTTTTACTATTTGAGTATGAAGTCCTTGGAACGTGGCTTCTCTAATAACATCTCTCCACCAAACAAACATTGTGAATATTATTGTTATTGCGCCTAAATACATAATCCACGTATAACTATAATGAAAATATAATACTGAGCCTACTGTAAGCAGTAGTGCCCCAATTGAGCCAGTATAAGGCCATGGACTAGGATCCACTAAATGATAAGGGTGATAAGCCTTACTCATGGCTCCCCGGTGGGGAATCGAGCGGAGACTAATACTCCTACCCAACAATTATTCTAAGTATGGGTTAATGAAGATTTAGAGTATCATTAATGTATATGGTGGTTAACAGACAAAATACATAAGCTTGAATTAAGGCCACGGCAATTTCAAGTAAAGTTATAAAAACCATTACTAATATTGGGGCTAAGCTTAAAACTAACATTCCATTACTAATCATTGCGAACCCAAAACTTGCCAATATAGCAAATAAAAGGTGCCCAGCAGATAAATTAGCAGCTAATCGAACACCTAAAGAGATTGCCCGGGAAAGATAGCTAACTGTTTCAATTATAACTAATAGAGGGGCTAATGATAAAGGAGCCCCACTAGGCATCATCATTGAAGCAAAGTTCCAACGGTATTGTGTTATCCCCAATATTGTTACTGCTATTAAAATAGATAAACTTAAGCCAAAAGTAATTACAATATGGGCAGTTGGGGTAAATACATAGGGAAATAAACCTAATAGATTTAATCCAGCAATAAACGTAAACAGGGTAATAATAAGAGTAAAATATTGAGCTCCCTTATTAGCTGTAGAATCTTTTACTAATCCTAAAAAGTGGGTATAAACAATCTCTTGTATAGCCTGCAGTCTTGTAGGTATTAATTTATATGAACAACTTCCTATTAATATTACACTAAATAGGATAAGCATCATAATAGAAGAATTAGTAATTATACCCCCAATTATCCGAACTACATTAAACTGATCAAAGAAAGAAGCTGCCATATTAAGTATATGTAGGAGATGGGCTTATCTACGAAGTATGTCTTGTAGTATAGCATATGCTCGATTAACCCCGAGTCCCTTACTAGGGGCTGCCCCCTCTTCCTGTAGAATACTTCTTATACGTAAATTATTTTGAATTTTAGGTAAAATAAATAAACTCATAATACTATAAAGTGCTAACAAAATTATTAATGTCCAGCTATATTGAGTTAAATAAGCGGTTATATCTAAGTGAGGCATAATTCGGTGTTTAAAAGATTTTTAAAGATCAGCACATAATGAAGATAGCCAGCTGATATATTTATCCATGCTAACGGCTTCTATAACAATGGGCATAAAAGAGTGATTAGCGCCACATAACTCGGAACATTGACCATAAAATAATCCCGGTCTTTTAGCTAAAAATCCAGTTTGATTAAGACGTCCAGGCACAGCATCCATTTTTATAGCTAATGAAGGTACAGCAAATGAGTGAAGCACATCTGCGCCTGTAACTAAAACTCTTACATAAGTATCAATAGGAACAACCATTCTATTGTCAACCTCTAATAGTCGAAGATCGCCGGGTAGAAGGTCACTTGTAGGTATCATGTAAGAATCAAATTCTAGGGTACTATCTTCACCTGTGGTAGTTTGATAGTCAGAGTACTCATAAGACCAGTACCATTGATGACCTATGGCTTTTACTGTCACACCGGGCTCTACTATCTCATCCATCAAATAAAGTAGTTTTAAAGAAGGGAATGCGATAAACACTAATATAGCTGCAGGAATTATAGTCCAAACAATCTCTATTGTGACTCCTTCTATAAGATAGCGATGATAAGCTTGGCCTGTTAATCCTCTTATAATCAACCATAATACAGCTGTTATAATAATAATTAAAATAAACATAATTTGGTTATGAAGAAATAGAATCTCTTCCATAACAGGACTAGCAGCATCTTGGAAGCTTAGTTGAAATGGCTCAGCCGCGTCTCGTAGGAGCGTGGCCTCTAATAATGCATTAATTGGAGTTTTCATTCTTCTCTAGCCCTGTTAATTTGCTAACACACCCAAAAGCTTTCCCAATTCCGTATATACGGCCCCCAGAGTGTTCTCACCTACTTTATATTACTTTTAATCTAGAGTAAGC